GCCAGCGTAGCTTAAGTAAAGCATAACACTGAAGATGTTAAGATGGGCCCTAGAAAGCTCCGTAAGCACAAAAGCTTGGTCCTGACTTTACTATCAGCTTTGGTTAGATTTATACATGCAAGTATCCGCAGCCCTGTGAGAATGCCCTATATATTCCCCACACGGAAAAAAGGAGCAGGCATTAGGCACGGCCCAAGTGCCAGCCCAAAACGCCTTGCTTAGCCACACCCCCAAGGGACTTCAGCAGTAATAGACATTAAGCTATAAGTGAAAACTTGACTTAGTTAAACCAAGAGGGCCGGTTAAACTCGTGCCAGCCACCGCGGTTATACGAGAGGCCCAAGTTGATAAATGCCGGCGTAAAAAGTGGTTAGTAACATATTCTACTAAAGCCAAACATCTTCAAAACTGTCATACGTTCTCGAGGACAGGAAGCTCTTCTACGAAAGTGGCTTTAAATTATACACTCCACGAAAGCTAGGAAACAAACTGGGATTAGATACCCCACTATGCCTAGCCTTAAACACAGGTGACTACTTTACACCTATCGCTTGCCAGGGAACTACGAGCCCCAGCTTAAAACCCAAAGGACTTGGCGGTGCTTTAGACCCCCCTAGAGGAGCCTGTTCTAGAACCGATAACCCCCGTTCAACCTCACCCTCTCTTGTCTTTCCCGCCTATATACCGCCGTCGTCAGCTTACCCTATGAAGGTCTCACAGTAAGCAGAATTGGTACAACCCAAAACGCCAGGTCGAGGTGTAGCGTACGAGAGGGGAAGAAATGGGCTACATTCACTGAACCAGTGAACAACGGATGATGCACTGAAATAAATATCTAAAGGAGGATTTAGCAGTAAGAGGAGAAACAGAGAGTCCCTCTGAAACTGGCCCTGAAGCGCGCACACACCGCCCGTCACTCTCCCCAAAACAAACACACACATAAATAAGAAAAAATGAAAATAAAGGGGAGGCAAGTCGTAACATGGTAAGTGTACCGGAAGGTGCACTTGGAAAAACCAGAGTGTAGCTAAAATAGTATAGCATCTCCCTTACACCGAGAAGATGCCTGTGCAAATCAGGTCACACTGAACACAGCCTCCCAACAGCTAGCCCGCCCTCCCAAAATCAACAAACAACATTAATAAACCCACAACCACACACACCACAAAACAAATCATTTTTCCCCCTTAGTATGGGTGACAGAAAAGGAGTTAAGGCGCCATAGAAGAAGTACCGCAAGGGAATGCTGAAAGAGAAATGAAAAAACCCAGTAAAGAGCAAAAAAGTAGAGATGTTTACTCGTACCTTTTGCATCATGAACTAGTTAGTAAATATCGAGCAAAGTGTACTTTAGTTCGAAACCCCGAAACTTGGCGAGCTACTCCAAGACAGCCTATTATAGGGCCAACCCGTCTCTGTGGCAAAAGAGTGGGAAGATCTTAGAGTAGAGGTGACAGACCTACCGAGCCTAGTTATAGCTGGTTGCCTACAAAATGAATAGAAGTTCAGCCTCTCAATTTCTTTACTCCTCCCTGGTTAACACCACAAAGTGACAACAAGAAAACAAGATGGTTATTCAGAGGGGGAACAGCCCCTCTGAACAAAGACACAACTTTAATAGGAGGTGAAAGATCAAAAGACCATAAAGCATGTACCTTAGTGGGCCTAAAAGCAGCCAACCCCATAGAAAGCGTTAAAGCTCAAGTACCCTGCCACTTATAATTAAGACACCACTATCTTAATCCCCTTTACATATTAGTAGGCCTTTCCATGCAAACATGGAAAAGATAATGCTAGCATGAGTAATCAGAGGAGCAAGATCCTCTCCTGGCACCTGTTTACACCAGAACGAACATGCACTGAAAATTAACGCCCCCAATGAAAGAGGGCCCTGAGAAATATTATGATAACCAAGAAATACTCTCAAAACAAAAGCGTTAACCCGACACAGGAGTGCCAAAGGAAAGACTAAAAGAAAAAGAAGGAACTCGGCAAACACTGGCCTCGCCTGTTTACCAAAAACATCGCCTCTTGCAATTAGGCATATAAGAGGTCCCGCCTGCCCTGTGACTCAGTAGTTTAACGGCCGCGGTATTTTGACCGTGCGAAGGTAGCGTAATCACTTGTCTTTTAAATGAAGACCTGTATGAATGGCATAACGAGGGCTAAGCTGTCTCCTTTTTCCAGTCAATGAAATTAATCTTCCCGTGCAGAAGCGGGAATTTGAACATAAGACGAGAAGACCCTATGGAGCTTCAGACAAAAGGCAGCTCATGTTAAAATAATTAGATAAACAAAACAAATTAAGTGACCCCTGCCCTCATGTTTTTGGTTGGGGCGACCGCGGGGGAACAAAAATCCCCCATGTGGAATAGGAATCTTTCCTCAAGACCAGAGCCACAGCTCTAATAAGCAGAATTTCTGACCAACAAGACCCGGCGAAAGCCGATCAACGGACCGAGTTACCCTAGGGATAACAGCGCAATCCCCTTTTAGAGCCCATATCGACAAGGGGGTTTACGACCTCGATGTTGGATCAGGACATCCTAATGGTGCAGCCGCTATTAAGGGTTCGTTTGTTCAACGATTAAAGTCCTACGTGATCTGAGTTCAGACCGGAGTAATCCAGGTCAGTTTCTATCTATGTAATGCTCTTTTCTAGTACGAAAGGACCGAAAAGAGGAGGTCAATGCCACAGGCACACCTCACTCCCACCTGCTGAATACAGCTAAAATAGGTAAAGGGGCATGTCCCTAATGCCTGAGAAAAAGGCAAGTTAAAGTGGCAGAGCCCGGAAGTATGCAAAAGGCCTAAGCCCTTTAAACAGGGGTTCAAATCCTCTCTTTAACTATGATAACAATTATCCTCACCCACATTCTCAACCCCCTTGCATACATTGTCCCTGTGTTATTAGCTGTTGCATTCCTCACACTTCTAGAACGAAAAGTCCTAGGGTACATGCAACTACGAAAAGGCCCCAATGTAGTCGGCCCATATGGACTCCTTCAACCTATTGCCGATGGTGTCAAACTATTTATTAAGGAACCTGTCCGCCCCTCCACTGCATCACCTCTATTATTCTTAATTGCCCCAATCCTTGCACTAACTCTTGCCTTAACCCTCTGAGCCCCTATCCCCCTCCCCCATCCAGTCACAGATATTAATCTAAGCATCCTGTTCATTTTAGCCCTCTCAAGCCTGGCAGTTTATTCAATTCTAGGCTCAGGATGAGCCTCCAATTCAAAATATGCCCTAATTGGGGCCCTCCGAGCAGTAGCCCAGACAATTTCATATGAAGTAAGCCTAGGCCTAATCCTACTAAGTGCCATCATCTTCACAGGAGGATTCACCCTGCAAACATTTAACATTACCCAAGAAAGCATCTGACTTTTATTCCCCGCCTGACCACTTGCTGCAATATGATACATTTCTACACTAGCAGAGACAAATCGAGCACCCTTTGACCTAACAGAAGGAGAGTCTGAACTTGTATCTGGCTTCAATGTTGAATATGCAGGAGGCCCCTTTGCCCTATTTTTTCTTGCAGAATATGCCAATATTCTTTTAATAAACACACTTTCTGCAACCTTATTTCTTGGGGCCTCTCACTTTCCACACCTCCCAGAACTAACCTCTGTTAACCTCATAACTAAGGCTGCCTTCCTCTCAGTGCTTTTTCTCTGAGTACGGGCCTCCTACCCTCGATTCCGTTATGACCAACTCATACACCTAATCTGAAAAAATTTCCTCCCCCTGACACTAGCCCTTGTTATCTGACATCTTGCACTCCCACTTGCCCTTGCAGGCCTCCCCCCTCAAGGCTAACATGGAGCCGTGCCTGAAGCAAAGGGCCACTTTGATAGAGTGAATAATGAGGGTTAAAGTCCCCCCGACTCCTTAGAAAGAAGGGACTCGAACCCTACCTGAAGAGATCAAAACTCTTAGTGCTTCCACTACACCACTTCCTAGCAAGGTCAGCTAAGTAAGCTTTTGGGCCCATACCCCAAACATGTTGGTTAAAATCCTTCCCTTGCTAATGAACCCCTACATTATAGCATTTCTTTACCTTTGCCTGATCCTAGGTACTACAATTACTGTCTCTAGTTCCCACTGGCTACTTGCATGAATAGGGCTAGAAATCAACACCCTGGCTATCATCCCCCTGATGGCACAAAGCCACCACCCCCGAGCCACAGAAGCAGCTACAAAATACTTCTTAACTCAGGCAACTGCTGCAGCAACACTGCTATTTGCAAGTATCACCAATGCCTGATTAACAGGACAATGAGATATTAAACTCATAACTCATCCAATCCCCACAACTATAATCCTACTCGCACTATCTCTCAAAATCGGGCTTGCCCCCCTTCACACCTGACTACCAGAAGTGCTTCAAGGACTGGACCTGCTTACAGGGCTTGTCCTCTCCACCTGACAAAAACTTGCACCCTTCAGCCTCCTCCTGCAAATTCCTGCCTACAGCCAAGACCTGTTAATTCTTATAGGGCTGGCATCAACCCTGGTTGGAGGATGAGGTGGCCTAAACCAAACACAACTGCGGAAGATCCTTGCATACTCATCAATTGCACACCTAGGATGAATGCTAATCATTATTCAGTTCTCCCCCTCACTAACCCTCCTGGCACTCATTACATATCTGGTCATAACTACCTCAACATTCCTTATCCTAAACTTTAACAACTCAAAAAGCATTAATGCCCTCGCAACATCATGAGCAAAAGCACCTCTAATAACAGCAATAACCCCTATCTTGCTATTGTCCTTAGGTGGGCTCCCACCAATAACAGGCTTCATGCCAAAGTGACTAATCTTGCAAGAACTGACAAAACAACAACTACCCATAACAGCTGTAATTGCAGCCCTAACAGCCCTGCTCAGTCTTTACTTCTACTTGCGACTCTGCTATGCAATAACCCTTACAATTACACCAAACAACTTAGCAGGCACAACCCTCTGACGACTACACCCATCTCACCCCTCTCTTGTTCTTTCCACAGCCACACTCACGGCAATCCTCCTTCTCCCACTTACCCCAGCAGTAACAGCCCTCCTTAATCTTTAAAAGAGGCTTAGGATAGCACTAGACCAAAGGCCTTCAAAGCCTTAAGCGGGAGTGAAAATCTCCCAGCCCCTGAATAAGACTTGCAGGACACTAACCCACATCTTCTGCATGCAAAACAGACACTTTAATTAAGCTAAAGCCTTACTAGATGGGAAGGCCTCGATCCTACAAACTCTTAGTTAACAGCTAAGTGCCCTAACCAGCGAGCATCCATCTACTTTCCCCCGCCTGCCAGAGACAAAGGCGGGGGAAAGCCCCGGCAGATCTTACTCTGCGACTTAAGATTTGCAATCTAATATGTAGGACACCTCAGGGCTTGGTAAAAAGAGGACTCAAACCTCTGTGCATGGGGCTACAACCCACCACTTAGACACTCAGCCATTTTACCTGTGGCAATCACACGCTGATTTTTCTCGACCAACCATAAAGACATTGGCACCCTATACCTTGTTTTCGGTGCCTGAGCAGGGATAGTAGGGACTGCCCTCAGCCTACTCATCCGAGCTGAATTAAGTCAACCTGGAGCTCTTCTAGGGGACGACCAAATTTACAACGTAATTGTTACTGCACATGCCTTTGTAATAATTTTCTTTATAGTAATGCCAATTATGATTGGAGGCTTTGGGAACTGACTTATTCCCCTAATGATTGGGGCCCCAGATATGGCCTTCCCTCGAATGAATAACATGAGCTTTTGACTTCTCCCCCCTTCATTCCTTCTCCTTCTAGCATCTTCTGGTGTTGAAGCAGGGGCCGGAACTGGCTGAACAGTATACCCTCCTCTGGCAGGAAACCTTGCACATGCAGGAGCTTCTGTTGACCTAACTATTTTCTCCCTCCACCTAGCAGGTATTTCATCCATTCTTGGGGCAATTAATTTCATTACAACCATTCTAAACATGAAACCCCCTGCAATTTCACAGTACCAAACACCTCTATTTGTATGAGCTGTTCTTATTACAGCAGTCCTCCTACTTCTCTCCCTCCCTGTTCTTGCAGCTGGCATTACAATGCTACTAACAGACCGAAACCTCAACACAACCTTCTTTGATCCGTCAGGCGGAGGTGACCCCATTCTCTACCAACACCTGTTCTGATTCTTTGGTCATCCTGAAGTGTATATCCTTATTCTACCAGGCTTTGGAATAATCTCCCACATTGTTGCATACTATGCAGGCAAAAAAGAACCCTTTGGTTACATAGGAATAGTATGGGCTATAATGGCCATCGGTCTGCTTGGTTTCATTGTCTGAGCACATCACATGTTTACTGTTGGGATGGATGTAGACACACGAGCCTACTTCACATCAGCAACAATGATTATTGCCATCCCAACGGGTGTAAAAGTCTTTAGCTGACTTGCCACCCTTCATGGAGGAGCCATTAAATGAGAAACCCCACTGCTATGATCACTTGGTTTTATTTTCCTTTTCACTGTGGGAGGACTGACAGGCATTGTTCTAGCCAACTCATCTCTTGACATCATGCTACATGATACCTATTATGTAGTAGCCCACTTCCACTATGTTCTGTCTATGGGGGCAGTATTTGCCATCATAGCAGGCTTTGTTCACTGGTTCCCCCTTCTAACAGGATACACCCTGCACAGCACATGATCAAAAATTCACTTCGGTGTAATGTTTGTTGGTGTAAACCTAACTTTCTTCCCACAACACTTCCTAGGGCTAGCAGGCATGCCACGACGGTACTCAGACTATCCAGATGCCTACACTCTGTGAAACACAGTGTCATCTCTAGGTTCCCTAATCTCCCTCACTGCTGTCATCATGTTCCTCTTCATTATCTGAGAAGCATTTGCTGCTAAACGTGTTGTGTCAGGAGTTGAACTCACTGCCACAAACATTGAATGACTGCATGGCTGCCCTCCACCTTACCACACATTTGAGGAGCCTGCCTTTGTTCAAGTTCAACAGGCCCACTAACGAGAAAGGGAGGACTCGAACCCCCATAAACTGGTTTCAAGCCAGCCACAAAACCCTTCTGTCACTTTCTTAATAAGATACTAGTATAGCCGACAATACACTGCTTTGTCAAGGCAGAATCGTGGGTTAAACCCCCACGTATCTTAACTTAATGGCCCACCCCTCACAATTAGGTTTCCAAGATGCAGCATCACCCGTTATAGAAGAACTTCTTCACTTTCATGATCATGCCCTAATAATTGTTTTTCTTATTAGCACCCTTGTTCTTTACATTATTGTGGCGATAGTCTCCACACGCCTCACAAATATATATATTCTAGACTCCCAAGAAATCGAAATCATTTGAACTATTCTTCCTGCAATCATTCTTATTCTAATTGCCCTTCCCTCCCTGCGAATTCTGTACCTTATGGATGAGATTAATAATCCACATCTCACAGTCAAAGCAATTGGACACCAGTGATACTGAAGCTATGAATATACTGACTACCAAGAAATTGCCTTTGACTCATACATAGTCCCCACACAAGATTTAGCACCAGGACAATTCCGCCTACTAGAAGTAGACCACCGAATGGTTGTCCCAACAGAAGCCCCAGTTCGAGTGCTAGTTACAGCAGAAGATGTCCTACACTCATGAGCAGTCCCTGCCCTAGGAGTAAAAATGGATGCAGTCCCAGGACGACTAAACCAAACAGCCTTTATTGCCTCCCGCCCTGGAGTTTTCTATGGCCAATGCTCAGAAATCTGTGGTGCAAATCACAGCTTCATACCCATCGTAGTAGAAGCAGTACCTCTAAAATACTTCCAAGACTGATCAACACTAATGCTTGAAGACGCCTCACTAAGAAGCTAAACAGGGCTATAGCGTCAGCCTTTTAAGCTGAAGATTGGTGCCCCCCAACCACCCTTAGTGACATGCCTCAGTTAAACCCCGCCCCTTGGTTTGCCATCTTAGTCTTCTCTTGACTTGTTTTCCTAACAATTGTTGTGCCAAAAGTCCTTAACTACACCTTCCCTAATGAACCTACACCCCAAAGCACTCAAATCCCTAAAACAGACCCCTGAACCTGACCATGATAACAAGCTTCTTTGACCAATTTATAAGCCCCACCTATTTAGGCATCCCTCTTATGGGCCTTGCTTTTGTCCTCCCCTGACTTCTATTCCCGTCCCCTGCTCCCCGATGAATCAACAACCGATTCCTCACACTTCAAGGATGATTCATCAACCGCTTCACATCTCAACTTCTATCTCCTATAAATGTTGGCGGGCACAACTGAGCCCTTATTTTAGCCTCATTAATAACATTCCTGCTCTCCCTGAACATGCTAGGCCTTCTGCCCTACACATTTACACCAACTACTCAGCTATCTTTAAACATAGGACTTGCTGTCCCCCTATGGCTCGCCACTGTAATTATTGGTTTACGAAATCAACCAACAGCTGCCCTTGGACACTTACTACCAGAAGGTACCCCAGTGCCACTCATCCCAGTACTAATTATTATCGAAACAATTAGCCTATTTATTCGACCCCTTGCACTTGGGGTTCGACTAACAGCCAACCTGACCGCAGGCCACCTACTAATACAACTAATTGCAACTGCAGCCTTTGTGCTAATGCCAATAATGCCAACAGTGGCCATTCTTACTTCTATCGTCCTACTCCTTCTTACAATCCTAGAAGTTGCTGTTGCTATGATTCAAGCATATGTTTTCGTACTACTCCTAAGCCTCTATCTACAAGAAAATGTTTAATGGCCCACCAAGCACATGCATACCACATAGTAGACCCCAGCCCATGACCCCTAACAGGAGCAGTTGCTGCTCTTCTAATAACCTCTGGCCTTGCCATTTGATTCCATTATAACAAAGTCTCCCTTATAGTACTAGGGACTATTCTTCTGCTGCTAACAATATTCCAATGATGACGAGACATTGTCCGAGAAGGCACATATCAAGGACACCACACCCCTCCTGTCCAAAAAGGACTCCGATATGGTATAATCTTATTCATTACATCAGAAGTATTCTTTTTCCTTGGCTTTTTCTGAGCCTTCTTCCACTCGAGCCTGGCCCCAACACCTGAAATTGGGGGATGCTGGCCTCCAACAGGTATTACCCCACTAGACCCCTTTGGAGTCCCCCTACTAAACACTGCAGTCCTCTTAGCCTCTGGGGTAACAGTAACATGAGCCCACCATAGCATCATGGAGGGCGAACGAAAACAAGCCATCCAAGGACTTGCCTTAACTATTCTACTAGGCGGCTACTTCACCTTTTTACAAGGAATAGAGTATTATGAAGCACCTTTTACAATTGCAGATGGAGTCTATGGCTCAACTTTCTTTGTAGCTACAGGCTTCCATGGCCTCCATGTCATTATTGGAACTTCCTTCCTTGCTGTCTGCCTCCTTCGACAAATCAACTACCATTTTACAATAGAACACCACTTTGGCTTTGAAGCAGCAGCTTGATACTGACACTTTGTCGACGTAGTCTGACTATTCCTTTATATCTCTATCTACTGATGAGGATCCTATCTTTCTAGTACTAATGTTAGTATTAGTGACTTCCAATCACCGGGTCTTGGTTAAAATCCAAGGAAAGATAATGAATCTAATTATAACAGTAATTTTTATTGCCGTTGCACTATCCACTGTCCTAGCAGTTGTCTCCTTCTGACTGCCCTTAATTACGCCAGACCAAGAAAAACTATCACCCTATGAGTGTGGGTTCGACCCCATTGGGTCAGCCCGTTTGCCCTTTTCAATACGCTTCTTTCTAGTGGCAATTTTGTTCCTTCTATTTGACCTTGAAATTGCACTACTTCTCCCCCTACCCTGAGGAGATCAGCTCCCAGACCCAACAATCACGTTCTTCTGGGCAGCTCTTGTGCTGGTACTACTGACCCTTGGCCTAATCTATGAATGACTACAAGGCGGGCTTGAATGAGCTGAATAGGCAATTATTTTAATTAAAATATTTGATTTCGGCTCAAAAGCTCGTGGTTAAAGTCCACAATTGCCTAATGACCCCCACACAATTCACATCTTCCCTAACCTTTTTGATAGCTTTAGCAGGTCTCACATTCTACCGGACACACCTTCTCTCAGCCCTTCTATGCCTGGAAGCAATAATACTTTCCCTGTTTGTAGCCCTCTCAGCATGAACAATACACCTGGACATATCAAGCTTCTCAGCCTCCCCTTTGCTCCTTCTTGCATTTTCTGCATGTGAAGCCAGTGCAGGGCTGGCCTTATTGGTAGCTACTGCTCGCACACATGGAACAGATCACATACAAAGCTTAAATCTTCTAAAATGCTAAAAATCCTAATCCCAACAATTATGCTAGTGCCTACTACTTGACTTGCCCCAAGTAAAATAATCTGACCAGCAGCCCTAATACATAGCCTAATCATTGCTTTTATTAGTCTCTCCTGACTACATAGCTCAGGAGACACTGGATGATCCTCACTAAACCACTTTATAGCCCTCGACCCCCTTTCCTCTCCACTCCTGGTCCTAACCTGCTGACTCCTCCCACTAATAATCCTAGCCAGCCAAAACCACACAGCAGGAGAACCAGAGAACCGCCAACGAATATACATTTCACTCCTCACCTCCTTACAAATTTTCCTTATTATAGCCTTCTCAGCAACAGAAGTTATTCTGTTCTACATTATATTTGAAGCAACCCTTGTCCCCACCCTTCTGTTAATTACCCGCTGAGGTAATCAAGCAGAACGCCTAAATGCAGGTACATACTTCTTGTTCTACACTCTTGCAGGCTCTCTCCCTCTGCTTGTTGCCCTCCTTCTTCTCCAAAACACTACAGGCACACTATCCCTTCTAACACTCCAGTATGCACCTGCACTGCCAATACTGACAACAGGGGACAAAATTTGATGAGCGGGCTGTTTACTAGCCTTCCTGGTAAAAATACCTCTGTATGGAATACATCTCTGGCTCCCAAAAGCCCATGTAGAGGCACCCATTGCTGGCTCAATAGTCCTTGCAGCTGTGCTTCTTAAGCTAGGGGGCTATGGAATGATACGAATGATAATTGTACTTGAGCCCCTTACTAAAGAACTAAGCTACCCTTTCATCATTCTTGCACTATGAGGAGTAATCATAACAGGCTCAATCTGCTTACGACAAACAGATCTTAAGTCCCTAATTGCCTACTCATCTGTTGGACACATAGGACTTGTTGCAGGAGGCATCCTAATCCAAACACCATGAGGGTTTACAGGGGCTCTAATCCTCATGATTGCACACGGCCTAACATCTTCTGCCCTATTCTGCCTTGCCAACACTAACTATGAACGAACCCACACCCGAACAATAATCCTTGCTCGAGGCATACAAATTGTTCTACCCCTTATAACAACCTGATGGTTCATTGCAAGCCTAGCAAACCTTGCACTCCCCCCTCTCCCAAACCTTATAGGGGAGCTAATAATTATTACTTCCCTCTTCAACTGATCCTGAGCTACAATTGCCCTTACAGGTACTGGCACACTAATCACCGCGGGCTATTCTCTGTATATGTTCCTTATAACACAACGAGGCCCAATCCCCCAACATATCATTGCCCTAGACCCCTCCCACACCCGAGAACACCTGCTCCTTGCACTCCATCTTCTTCCCCTCCTTCTGCTAATTTCAAAACCCGAACTAATCTGAGGATGAACATTCTGTAGACATAGTTTAATAAAAATCTTAGATTGTGATTCTAAAGACAGAGGTTAAAACCCTCTTGTCCACCGAGAGAGGCTTGCAAGCAACGAAGACTGCTAACCCTCGTACCCTCGGTTGAATTCCGGAGCTCCCTCGCATTGCTTTTAAAGGATAACAGCTCATCCATTGGTCTTAGGAACCAAAAACTCTTGGTGCAAATCCAAGTAAAAGCTATGCACCCTACACCCCTAATAATAACCTCAAGTCTGCTTATTATTTTTGCCCTACTTTCCTACCCCCTTCTCACCACACTCTCCCCAGCCCCTAAGCCAGCAAACTGAGCTGAAACCCATGTAAAAACGGCAGTAAAACTTGCATTCTTTGTCAGCCTCCTCCCCCTCTTTCTTTTCATTGCAGAAGGGGCTGAAACTGTAATCACCAACTGAACCTGAATAAACACATTAATCTTTGACATTAACATCAGCCTTAAATTTGACTTTTACTCCCTGATTTTTACCCCTGTTGCACTATATGTTACCTGATCAATCCTAGAGTTTGCCCTATGATACATGCACTCAGACCCATACATGAATCGTTTCTTCAAATATCTCCTGACCTTTCTCATCGCCATGATTATTCTTGTAACAGCCAACAACATATTCCAAATCTTCATTGGATGAGAAGGTGTAGGCATTATGTCCTTCCTTCTCATCGGCTGATGGTACGGCCGAGCAGATGCAAACACTGCAGCACTACAGGCCGTCCTCTACAACCGTGTGGGAGATATTGGACTTATCTTTGCTATAGCCTGAATAGCAACTAACCTTAACTCCTGAGAATTTCAACAAATCTTCCTAACAACACACAACCTGGACCTCACTTACCCCCTGCTTGGCCTAATTCTAGCTGCCACAGGAAAATCTGCTCAATTTGGACTCCACCCATGGCTTCCTTCAGCCATGGAGGGTCCTACGCCGGTATCTGCCCTACTTCATTCAAGCACAATAGTGGTTGCTGGAATTTTTCTTCTCATCCGAATGAGCCCCCTTATAGACAACAACCCTGTGATTTTAACCACATGCCTGTGTCTGGGGGCCCTAACCACCCTTTTTACTGCAACCTGTGCTTTAACCCAAAATGATATCAAAAAAATTGTTGCCTTTTCAACTTCCAGCCAGCTTGGCCTAATAATAGTCACAATTGGACTAAACCAGCCCCACCTTGCCTTCCTCCACATCTGCACCCATGCCTTTTTTAAAGCCATGCTCTTCCTGTGCTCTGGCTCCATTATCCATAGCCTGAATGATGAACAAGACATTCGTAAAATGGGTGGAATACACCACCTTGCCCCCTTTACCTCATCCTGCCTTACAATTGGAAGCCTTGCATTAACAGGCACCCCTTTCCTTGCTGGCTTCTTCTCCAAAGATGCTATTATTGAAGCCCTAAATACCTCCCACATCAACGCCTGAGCCCTCATCCTGACCCTAATTGCCACCTCCTTCACTGCCATTTATAGCCTACGTGTTGTGTTCTTTGTTTCTATGGGCCACCCTCGCTTTAATTCCCTCTCCCCAATTAATGAAAACGACCCACATGTAATCAACCCTATCAAACGACTTGCATGAGGAAGCATTTTAGCTGGACTTATCATTACCTCAAACATTATTCTCCCAAAAACCCCTGTTATAACAATGCCATCATCCCTAAAACTTGCAGCACTTATTGTAACAATCATTGGCCTTCTAACAGCCTTAGAACTTGCCAGCCTAACTGCCAAACAATTTACCCCTCACCCAACTCTGCCCCTGCACCACTTCTCAAACATGCTTGGATTCTTTCCAGCAATCATCCACCGACTTCCCCCAAAAATGAACCTTCTTCTAGGCCAATATGTTGCATCCCAAATAGTAGACCAAACATGGCTAGAAAAATCCGGGCCAAAAGCCGTCTACACAACCAACCTTCCTCTTATCTCAACCACAAGCAACCTACAACAAGGAATGATTAAAACCTTCCTTGCTCTATTCTTCCTAACCTTTGCATTAGCCCTACTCCTTTTAAAAACCTAAACTGCCCGAAGTGCTCCCCCGACTAGAACCCCGACATACTTCCAACACCACAAACAATGTTAACAGCAGGGTCCAAGCAGCAATCACCAGCATCCCACCCCCTGACAGATACAGCCCTGCTACCCCCGTCATATCTGCCCGCACTAAAGAAAACATTCCAGCATCGCCTCCTTCTAAAGAGAGTCCAACACCTTCACCAAACATGTAATACCAAATAGAAACCCCTGCTACTAAAACATAAACTGCCACTTTCCACCCAACTTCACGGCTCCCTAGGGTTTCAGGGTAGGGATCAGCAGCCAATGCTGCTGAGTATGCAAACACTACTAATATTCCTCCAAGATAGATCAAAAACAAAATAAGTGCTAAAAAGGAAGCACCTTGCACAACTAATAAGCCACAGCTCATCCCTGCCATGCACACAACCCCTAATGCTGCAAACTGTGGCCCAATATTAGATGCAACCCCAACAGCCCCTGCAACTACACTAAGCATAAACAGAAAAACAATAAGACTCATTATTCCTGCCAGGATTTTAACCAGGACTAATGGCTTGAAAAACCACCGTTGTTATTCAACTACAGGAAACCTTAATGACTAGCCTACGAAAAACCCACCCCTTACTTAAAATTGCAAATGACGCACTAGTAGACCTACCTGCCCCTTCAAACATTTCTGCATGATGGAACTTTGGTTCCCTCCTGGGTCTTTGCCTGGGTGCTCAAATTGTGACAGGGCTTTTCCTTGCAATACACTACACCTCTGACATTGCCACAGCCTTCTCATCTGTTGCACACATCTGCCGTGATGTTAACTTTGGATGACTAATCCGAAACATACATGCCAATGGAGCCTCATTCTTTTTCATCTGCATTTATATGCACATTGGACGAGGGCTCTACTACGGCTCTTACCTTTATAAAGAAACGTGAAACATTGGAGTCGTCCTTCTGCTACTAGTAATGATGACTGCATTTGTTGGCTATGTACTACCCTGAGGGCAAATGTCCTTCTGAGGTGCAACAGTAATTACTAATCTCCTTTCTGCAGTCCCTTATGTAGGGAATACACTTGTACAATGAATTTGAGGGGGCTTCTCAGTAGATAATGCCACACTTACACGCTTCTTTGCCTTCCACTTCCTCCTCCCATTTGTCATCCTTGCTGTAACCATCCTGCACCTCTTGTTCCTACATGAAACAGGATCAAACAACCCTGCTGGGTTAAACTCAGATGCTGACAAAATCCCCTTCCACCCGTACTTCTCCTACAAAGACCTCCTTGGCTTTGCCATCATGCTACTTGCACTAACATGCCTTGCCCTCTTCTCCCCCAACTACCTGGGAGATCCCGATAACTTCACCCCTGCAAACCCCCTAGTCACACCTCCACATATTAAACCAGAATGATACTTCCTGTTTGCTTATGCCATTTTGCGATCCATCCCAAACAAGCTGGGAGGGGTATTAGCCCTCCTCGCATCCATTCTAGTGTTAATACTTGTCCCCTTCCTCCACACCTCCAAACAACGAAGCCTGACCTTCCGCCCACTCTCACAATTCATCTTCTGAACCCTAGTTGCAGATGTTATTATCCTAACATGAATTGGAGGAATACCAGTCGAGCACCCGTATATTATCATTGGACAAATTGCATCCTTCCTATACTTCTTCATCTTCCTAGGCCTTTTCCCACTATCAGGATGACTAGAAAACAAACTCCTTCAAACTGCATGCAACAGTAGCTCAGCGCCAGAGCGCCGGTCTTGTAAGCCGGCCGCCGGAGGTTAAAATCCTCCCTATTGCTCAAAGAAGGGAGATTTTAACTCCCACCCCTAGCTCCCAAAGCTAGCATTCTAAATTTAACTATTCTTTGTTAAGTACATGTATGTACTCACCCCATACACATATATTAAACATATCAATAATGCTTTAGGACATAACTATGTATAATACTCATTAATAGGCTTTGGACATTCATTCATCAATTATTCACTTAAGGGTACAGAATGCACAAAATTAAAATTAACATAACTGCACACTAATAGAAATTACCCAACTAAGTAACCACACATCAAGTTAAGACCTAACACCTACTTCAAGAAAACATATATAACAGGTTCCCCACCTCTGCTCAGAAAAATCCGATACAGACAAGGAAGACATTTTAGTCAAGCCCTGTACATCTATTTAATGAAGGTGAGGGACAATTATTCGTGGGGGTTTCACAGAATGAATTATTCCTGGCATTTGGTTCCTACTTCAGGGCCATTTCCTGATATTATTCCCCACACTTTCATCGACACTTGCATAAGTTGTTGGTGGAGTACTAGCTGGTAGCGAAGCCACATGCCGGGCATTCTTTCTAATGGACATGGTTATTTTTTTTTGTCCTCCTTTCATCTTGCATTTCACAGTGCAGCGCTAAGGTTAACTGACAAGGGTGTACATTTTTCTTGTTTAAAGTGTAATTGTTTCATGGTTTAAGATATCTTTATAAGAATTGCATAACTGATTTCATGAGCATAAATAGCTGATAGTTTCTCCTAACATAGCTAAGAAGTGCCCCCCTCGGGTTTTGCGGGTAAAACCCCCCTACCCCCCTAAACTCGTAAGCTGATATTAATCCTGAAAACCCCCCTGGAAACAGGAAAGCCTCGAGTTAGGTATTTACCCCTCCCAAAACGCATCTATTTACATTATTAAAATAATATTTTT